CCTCTCTCAGATAAATAGTCTTTTTTGTGCAATTGCAAATGTGAAGTAAGTCTCTGTATCTTATTGGTGAAACTGACTACTTGAAATTCAACAGACCCTCTGTTTTCTTTGTTTTCCTCTTGCGAAATAATTGAAATGAATGAATTTTTTACCATAAAAGAATTTTTCCCTCCCCTTTTGACAGATATGAATTTTATTGATCCGTAAGAATAATGCCAGAAATTTGAATGTAGTATACACAACAATCGGAATTTCTGGCATTATTTTGACTGAGTTTATCAATTAAGCAATTTTGAATTTGATTCGGATAGTGATTCAAAAGGATGGTACATTTTTACACTCACAAAAGCGAATAGTTTTTTAGTATGAAGATTCTGTTGATTTATTTCTAGATCTAATTAATTTGTCATTAACTTAGTATCACAGTATCCTATGATGTAAGACAGGGAAAATGTGCATCTGCTTGCTTGCATATAACATATATGGTACAGAATATATAGGAAAAATGTACCATCACCGAATTTTGAATCGTGGATACATATAGATCCTTAACATACTGAAACGGCTGCCATTATTGGTATCAAACCAATAGCGATTCATACAAGCTAAATCTTCTAATCGAAAATTAGGCCAAAGAAAGAACTTGAGTTTAATTAATTCATTTTTATCTCTATCAAGGTGTTTACTTTCATCCAAAAATTGACCCCAGCTTTTTATGTTGTTCTCCTTGCAAAATACTGGATTTCTATCCACACCATTCCTATTCTTTAAATTGAAATTTAAAGAATTGAGAATTCTCAATTCTCTACGCCGTCTAGACGATAAAATCATTTCAGGAACAAGCAAATCAAAATGATCCTTATCAACATCTTTTTGTTTTCCGTATCTTTGATTAGTTTGTTGCTTACTCTTATGAACTAATGAAATACCTATGGCTTGATACATAAGAAATTCTTCCAGATCTTTTATAGACGAAGTTAATAGGGGTTGGAACTTCATCAAACCAAATTCTGCCCAGTTAAACAGAGTAGACTCCTTCGAATAATGACTGACAATTCTGTCTAGCGGCAGATCTCCCATTTTCAAATAGGCTAAAAGCCTTCGTTTACGGTGTAAACGCCCGTTTGTTTTACCCACCATCTGCATTAAGGTCAGCCGCTCGAGCATATCCTCCTCAACTAGCCACTCGGTGTGGATGCTAAAACCCAAATACTTCGCTTGAAGGTCAACGAAATCTACTAGCCTCGGCGAGTCACTCCGGTATTGTGTTTTTTTTTTACTGAACCCTTTTTCATAATCTTCTCTAATAACTTCTTGGATGTCTTCGATGTCGATGTCTTCGATGTTTTGACTAACATTTGCTTTTCCTTTAGTTTCTTTTCCTTTAGTTTCTTTTCCTTTAGTTTCTTTTCCTTTAGTTTCTTTTCCTTTAGTTTCTTTTCCTTTAGTTTCTTTTCCTTTAGTTTCTTTTCCTTTAGTTTCTTTTCCTTTAGTTGCGTTTCCTTGACTAACATTTGCTTTTCCTTTAGTTGCGTTTCCTTGACTAACATTTGCTTTTCCTTGACTAACTTCTTCTTCTTCTTCTTCTTCTTCTTCTTCTTCTTCTTTTCCTTTGAAATTTAAAAGAAGTAACTTCATAGGTCTAAGCCACGGGTCCATTTGATATATCCTCTTACGTAGCATAAATTCTGGGAAGAACCAATCTTCCTGATTCGAATCTTCCTCATTCGAATTCGCTCTGGGTGCCTTTAAGATTTCTTCATTCATTCCCATCCAATTAAAAAAGCTTTTTTTGTCTTCTTTGATTTCTGGATTTTCTTTGAGTTCTGGATCTTCTTTGAGTTCTGGATCCTTTTCGATTTCTGGATCCAAGAGCATTTTTGGAACGATATCATAAATAATACCTCTATTCTCATTCTCAATTATTTCAGAATTCTCATTCTCAATTATTTCAGAATTCTCATTCTCAATTATTTCAGAATTCTCATTCTCAATTATTTCAGAATTCTCATTCTCAATTATTTCAGAATTCTCATTCTCAATTATTTTAGAATTCTTAGTCTCAATCTTAGTATTTGTATTATGGTTAGGGTCGATCTTTTTCCCAGCCTCCAAATTGACTAGATATTTTTCGAAAAACATCCAATCAAAGTCCATATATTTTCTGCCAGGTTTTTTCTTTCGCATTTTTTTCAGAGACATATAAACCTTGTCTAGATAATTGTCTAGAGAATTCTTGTCTAGATAAACCTTGTCTAGAAAATCCTTGTAATAATCCTTTTCTATATAAAACTGGTCTGTAGCATCCTTGAAATAAACCGTGTCTAGAAAACTCTTGTCTAGATAATCCTTGTTATAATCCTTGTCTACATAAGTATTGTCTAGATAATTGTGTAGATAAGTATTGTCTCGATAAACCTTGTCTAGAAACTTCTTGTCTAGTATACAATCCTTGAAATAAGTCTTTAAAACAATCTCCTCTGGTATATCAAATAAGTCGATCTCTTGGCTCTTATTTACTTGTAATGGCAATTTAGAAATAGAGGAGTCCTTCTTAGTTTCAGAAGAAATGTATTTATATGCTAAAAGATCATATTTATAGTTTTTCTTAAACTTAGTTTTTTGATTTCCTACTAATGAATATACTTCAGAATCATCTTGTTTTTTGGAATGAAGTAATGGGTCTTTTTCATATGAATCTCCTTTATTTAAATCGTTATTTTGAGGCGTATGGCGTCGGTTGACTTTATTTCGCCAGGTTTGTGCGCCTACTCGCTCCCAATGAACCTTAGATAAATTGTATTGAGACTGACCTCTTAACCAGTTTTTCCATGGATTCGTTCCAAAATTTCGAAGTTTCTTATGCTTTAATTCGGAATGAAATATTCCCTGTCTTTCAAAAGAATCCTTTATTGCAGTCTTAAGAAAAAAAGACGTTCCGCGATATTGAAGAACAGATCTTAACTTATCACTAACTAGGGTTTGTGATAATTTGTAAAATACATATGCTTGTGACAGGGAAGATAAATTTGGCAAGGAAGCAAATTTCGGAACAATCTGTGACTTCCGCTTATTTATATTTTTTATAGTCGAACTAAAGGTAATTCTTTTTTGATTTGTTTCAGTATTGGAAATGTCTTTCTCAAAAACTTTTTTTGTTAAATTGATTCTAGGAATCTTAATGATACATAGAAAGATATCTAGGTATATTTTGTATATTTTTTCAATGAAAAATTTTTGAAAATAATTCCATTTACTTATTAATCGAACATTTCTTCTTTTTACAATTTTCCAAATATTTTTTGGCGATTCTACATTATTATTTTTCTTTTTGTTGTTAGGACTATTATTTAGTCCTGGAGTTACTTTTGTTTTTTCTTTTGTAATTCTTTCTATTTGATTTTTGATTGCGCTTGTTCTATTAATCAGATTTTGTATTTTTTCTTCTGAATTTGTAGAAGCTGTAGATCGAATTTGACTAAATGATTCATGAATTATCTCATTGCTGATTATAGAATCTTTTTCTTTTTGAGTTTCACTCGATTCATCTACTCCTATCCCTTTCAATCTTGTATTTTTTTTTATTAGTTTCAAAATTCTGCTTTTTAGAACTAGAACCCTTTCTTTAAGCCGTTTTATGCTTTTTTTGGGGTTTCCTAGAACTCTAACAAAATTTTTCTTTATTTTTTGGTTGAAAACGCTTCTTATAAGTCGAAAGGCGCTCCCTTCCAATTTTTCTGCTCCTAATCTTTGACTTTTTTTGCCTAGTTCCTTAAAAATGGGCCCCAAAAAAATGGAAAAGGAACGGTTGGGTCGGGCACTACCCCAAGGATAGGCAGCTAGTCCCCAGAAAGACCTTATAAAAGCATAATCGTTGGTTACCCTTTGTCTATCATCCGCTGTGTGCCAAGGTTTCAACTCTAAAGGCCATAAAACTTTGACCTGAAGACCGTAGTCCCACCACTCCTCCGGCAAGTTGCTGATGGATATGACGCCTATAGCAAAACCGTCATCGTTGCATAAAAGATGAGTCTCGTTTTCCCAGTCCTTTCTATCCTCAGCCCACTCGGGCTGCTGCAAAAATAAGATACGACCAATATTTTTAGCTATTATCGCTAAAGGCAATGCAATATATCTTCTAAAATAGGAGTTAAAAATTAATATGATACCTCTTACTCCTAGCCCACAATAAAGCTCATTCCATGAATCTGTTCCATCCAGCCGGAACAGCTCTTCGTCGGGGTCTAGTTCGAGTTCCTCTTTTTTGATTCTTTTCAATTTTTTCCGTTCTTTCAATGCTTTGCTTTTTTTTTCGTCTATCTTCCTTTTTGTCTTCCTTTTTGTCTTCCTTTTTGTTTTTGTCTGTTCTTTCTTAGGTCCCTTAAGAGTGAAAAGGTCCCCTTTTTTGATTCCAAACCTATGCAGCAAATTTTTTATTTTCCAAAAAAGGGGTCTCAATACCTTAAAAGAACTAGACAGTGTACTTTTTACGAAGCCCAAAAAAAGAGGGGAATGCGGAAACATTTCAATCTGTCTTACAATAACTCCGTTTTTACGCCTTAGGACGCGCGCAACACCTTTGATGTTATCCTGATTCCAAAATTGCTTGCGCACCGCTTTCAAGGAGGTCCTCCACACGTGCTTATTCTCGTTTTTCCACTCGATATTGGTGATAAGGCTGCCAAGGTGAACATGAGCAAGGCTTTTCTCAAAGTCAATACTATAAGGGTCTCCCCCACTCTTGATCAAATCCTTCTTAACCTTCTCATTAATCTTTTTAGCAATCTCCGGATCAATCTTATTACTATCTTTAAAAATAGTTTTGCTAATTAAATTTTGAGTATCCTGATTCAAAATAATTTCATATTTGTATTGTGCTGATATAATATCAAAGCACTCATTAGCTCCCCGCTTGGTCACAAAGGGTTCGCCCAGGTCGTATGCGACCTCGCGGAGTAATACGTATGACCAGCGAGGGACGCGTTGACTGATGTGCGCTCGTCCCACACTTTCTCCCACTTTATAAGTCCTTATTTGCTTTAGCTTTTTTAGTTTTCGCTCGTTCCAATCAATGCCTCCCCCCCCTTGCTTAGAAAAAAATTTTGACAAAGGATTATAATATAATTTTCCTTCTGCTCTTAGTTTTAGTGTTTTACTTTTTAGTATCGCGAACATTCTCTCTTCAAATTTTGGGGACTCGAAAATGACACCTGGCAAAAGGGTCTCATGAATTTGATTTAGAGCAAGGATTTGCTTAAGTTGAGATTCTGTAGGTTCATCGTCGATTCTTTCACGAGATTTTTGAGTTCCATTTTTTTTTCTTCGACGAGATTTTTGAGTTCCATCGTCGATTCTTTCACGAGATTTTTGAGTTCCATTTTTTTTTCTTCGACGAGATTGCATTGCATTCTGGACTTTTTCACGAGATTGCATTGCATTCTGGACTTTTTCACGAGATTGCATTGCATTCTGGACTTTTTCACGAGATTGCATTGCATTCTGGACTTTTTCACGAGATTGCATTGCATTCTTTTTTCTTCGACGAGATTGCATTGCATTCTTTTTTCTTCGACGAGATTGCATTGCATTCTTTTTTCTTCCACTAGATTTACGAGATTTAATTACATTGTAGACTTTTTCACGAAATTCACCCAATTGAAGAAGTGCCCTTTCTTCGCTTAGACGTGCTTCTTCGCGTAGACGTGCTTCTTCGCGTAGACGTGCTTCTTCGCGTAGACGTGCCTCTGCTTCCCTTTTCTCCTGTTCTTTGCTTTTCGGTGCCTTTTCTTCGCTTTTCTCCTTTTCTTCGCTTTTCTCCTTTTCTTCGCTTTTCTCCTTTTCTTCGCTTTTCTCCTTTTCTTCGCTTTTCTCCTTTTCTTCGCTTTTCTCCTTTTCGTCGGGATCCTCGATTACTTTTCTAAACTTTTTGATTCTTCCACGAGAGGGCCCATTCAACAAAGGATCATACCTTTTTGGTAGGCAGAGGCAGGTTTCGTTCATTTTCTCAATACAAACCCGAGTCCTTTTGTCGAGTATATCTAGAAAAAGAAATCCCGTGTCTAGAGCCTCAATTCTCTTTATAAACTCGTTATTTAAGTTGTTTTGTCTTTGTTTGTTCTTATAAAGCCAAACTTTGTCTAGTTTATCAAAGGAGAGTCTTTCTACTGTGGACGAAGATATCATCCCTTTCGTCAGTTCCTTAAAACTAGAAAAACTAGGAAGATCTGTAAAAGATATTCTTGTTTTTCCATCACTTCGGCATGTATCAAAAAAATATTGTGAAGCTTCCTTTCTTACAGCCCCAAAAAAGTGTTGATTGCTTATGTATCGTACTGGACGAGTCCATTGAAACTGAAAAAAATCGGCCGCTAAAATGGCTTCCACCATTATGGGGTCTTTTTGATCTTTTTCTTCATCCAGATCCGCTCCCCAAGGCTTGGGAGGAATTTCTTCTTTGAATAGCACTTTTTTTCGTGCAATCTCCTCTTTCTTTTCCTCTTTCTTTTCCTCTTCCTTTTCCTCTTCCTCTTCCTCGTCCTCGTCCTCCCAGTAAGTGTCAGCTTCTCGGCCTTGTCTGGCTAACCAATTTGGTTGCAGTTGTGGGGTTTGGAGGGTTGTCAGTGGATGTGTAAAAATGAATAAAGGTATTCTGCCTAAATAGTAGGCACAGGTAACAAATAAGAAAATATTCACGAACCGACCCGTGTTTCTCCTCAAGTTTATTAACAGCAAGTACTGAATTTCTGACACAACCCACTGAAAGTTTCGCATAAGGAATTCAAATTCTTCCCCAAGGAACCTAACAAGGTACTCATAAATCTTCTTTTTGTATTTATTCAATTCTGACTTAATGTACTTATTCAATTCTGACACACGGTACTGAAAGTGTGAAAAACGGACCTGAAATTGTGCCCCAAGGTACTTATAAATGTACTTATCCAATGCTGACACAAGTTCCTTCTTAGATCTACTCAAAAGATAGATCCGTATCCAGTCTAATAATCTTTTCGAGATTAAAAGGAAACAAATGTAACCAATTAACCAACCAACAAAACTACTTGTTACAAATAACATCTTGTTCTTGCATCGAAACATATAAACATTGACTAATCTGGCTAACGTTGAATTTGGTAAAAGGATCTGGTTGGCTAATTGAAAAATGAAAGTATTCAGGAAAATGAGGAAATTGCTTCTGGTACTGGTAGTGATAGTATAGTCCCAATTGTCGGCTGCGAAATAAAGCAAAAGATACGGTAGAAATAGTACAGCTAGTATATGAGGTGTCCACAATAGTAGATACAGAGGCCTATTATAGATCGACATGAACCTCACGAGCTGGCCCATAATCAAACCAGTTATTGCTGCTGCCTTCGGCTCGGGTTCTTCAACGAAAAGGAAGAGATAAGCGGGCCTTATGGAGAATGTAGTTAGAAATCCATAATAGAGTCCGACCCCAACGACCGAATTGGTTATCTTCATACACAAGCTTACGAACGATTG